TTGACAACAGTGGATCAAATAAATATAATCCGATCGTGAATAAATCGATCCATTTATTCATGTTACATAGGCTTTTTTTACTTCATCAAATGGCGGGTTCGTTGAATTTTCTGTGATACAATACAAACAAGAAGTTTTTTTTTGATTCAAAAGTAAATAGAAATAATAAAAAAAAAGAATGTATGTATAATGTATAACATAGTAGACAAAGACTATAACATAGTAGACAAAGAGGTGGTCTATCGTTGTTAATTTTTATTTTTTATTGATTATTTGATAAAATTTTTTCTATTTTCATTTGATCTGTTCATTTGTATGTTCAGAATCGATTCGTCTTTGACATTTTTCATTTTTTTATTTCTATTTTTCCGTTTTAATGTAATATTTTATTAGACAATTCAATCTTTTTATTTTTATTGTTTGTTTTTGTTTGTTTTTATTGCGATTGGATATACACATCCTATTTTTTTTTTTTTAGGGTTGCTAACTCAATGGTAGAGTACTCGGCTTTTAAGCGCGACTCCATTTTTTACACATTTCTATGAAGCAATTGGTTCGTCCATACCATCGGTAGAGTTTGTAAGACCACGACTGATCCAGAAAGGAAGGAATGGAAAAAGCAGCATGTCGTATCAATGGCGAATTCAAAAAATATTCCATTCTTATTGAATCCGGCCAAAATTTTTGTTTGAATTCTTGGCTTGGAACAAAAAAATGAAATTGGGTTGAATTAATAAAGGGATAGAGCTTGACGGCTCCAATTATAGGGAAACAAAAAGCAACGAGCTTTCATTTTAAATTTGAATGATTACCCCATCTAATTGTACGTTAAAAAGAGATTAGTGCTTGATGTGGGAAAAGCTTTTCCCACGAATGGATTATTTATTTTTGTTATGAGTCCTAACTATTAGCTATTCTTCATTATGTTATGGGGTAGTGATAAATGTGTAGAAGAAAGAGTATATTGATAAAGATATATATATATATTTTCCAAAATCAAAAGAGCGATTGATCTGAGAAAAAAAAAATAAAGGATTTCTAACTAGCTTCTTATCCTAGAACAATTAGATGGAAAAAGCGAGGAGAGAGAGTCCGTTGATGGGTTTTACTTGTTTTCTAGGTATCTATTTTCGTTTTTTTTATTCTAAAAATTCGAATATATAAATAATTCGAATATATAATAGAATACCTTGTTTTGACCGTATCGCACTATGTATCATTTGATAATCCAATGAATCCCGGATCCTTTGACTAAATAAAATAGAATTTTTTAAATGGAGGAATATCAAGTATATTTACAACTAAATAGATCTCGTCAACAGGACTTCCTATACCCACTTATTTTTCGGGAGTATATTTATGGACTTGCTTATAGTCATGATTTAAATAGATCTATTTTTGTAGAAAATGTAGGTTATGACAATAAATCTAGTTTACTAATTGTAAAACGTTTAATTACTCGAATGTATCAACATACTCATTTGATTATTTCTACGAATGATTCTAACAAAAATCCATTTTTGGGGTATAATAATCATTTTTATTCTCAAATAATATCAGAGGGTTTTGCCGTCGTCGTGGAAATTCCATTTTCCCTACAATTAAGCTCTTCCTTAGAAGAGGCAGAAACCATAAAATCTTATAATAATTTGAGATCAATTCATTCAGTTTTTCCCTTTTTCGAGGATAAATTTACATATTTAAATTTTGTGTCAGATATACGAATACCCTATCCTATCCATCTGGAAATCTTGGTTAAAACCCTTCGATACTGGGTGAAAGATGCCTCTTTCTTTCATTTATTAAGGTTGTTTATTTATTACTATTGTAATTGGAATAGTCTTATTACTCCAAAAAAATCGATTTATACTTTTTCAAATTCAAAAAGGAATACAAGATTTTTCTTGTTCCTATATAATTTTTATGTATATGAATACGAATCTATCTTCCTTTTTCTACATAACAAATCCTCTAATTTACGATTCAAATCTTTTAGCGTTCTTTTTGAGCGAATCTTTTTCTATGCAAAAATAGAACATCTTGTGGAAGTCTTTGCTAAGGATTTTTCGTCGACCTTATCATTCTTCAAGTTCAAGGATCCCTTCATTCATTATGTTCGATATCAAGGAAAATCTATTTTGGCTTCAAAGAATGCACCTCTTTTGATCAATAAATGGAAATACTTTTTTATCCATTTATGGCAATGTCATTTTTATGTTTGGTCTCAACCAGGAACGATCCATATAAACCAATTATCCGAACATTCATTTCACTATTTGGGCTATTTTTCAAATGTGCAGCTAAATCTTTTAGTAGTGCGGAGTCAAATGCTACAAAATGCATTTCTAATCGAAATTGGTATGAAAAAGTTTGATACAACAGTTCCAATTATTCCTTTAATTAGATCATTGGCGAAAGCGAAATTTTGTAATGTATTAGGGCATCCCATTAGTAAGCCGGTCTGGGCCGATTCATCCGATTTTGATATTATTGATCGATT